ATTCTCCTTTCCTTAAGAGTGAGAAGGGCTTTATCCCTACTTTTAAGGCTCCCCTTAAGGGAGGTATTTCTCCTTTTCAGCCTCCCCCTAATTTTGGCGGTATCTGTGAGAAAGGGGGGAGTAGTCTTTTTATCTCCTAACTATGCAGTTGACTTCTTGTCCTCTGCTATAGTTCTTTTAACTTTTTGAGTGGCAATTTTCCTTCTCTCCTCAAAGAATAGAGGAATGATAAACTTATCTTTACTACTCTTGGTTTTTGTAATGAGAGCCTTATTTATGAGGAACTCATTTCTCAGGTTGTTTATTTTCTATGAATTTTCTCTAATCCCTACTGTTTATCTAATTGTTGGGTGGGGGTATCAACCTGAGCGTCTTAGAGCGTCTTTGTACCTTTTTTTTTACACCCTCGTATTCTCCCTCCCCCTTCTAGGGTTTTGTATCTACTTTTCTTTGGAAAGATGAAAAGTATACGAAGCTATTTCAAGAGAAAGGGGGGGAATAAATCCTTGAGTTAGGACTTTAGCTCTTCTCTCTTTTATGGTTAAAATGCCCCTTTTTGGGATTCATTTTTGACTTCCTAAAGCCCATGTCGAAGCCCCCATACAAGGGAGGGTCATATTAGCAGCTGTGCTACTAAAGGGGGGAGGCTATGGCTTAATTCGTGTAATTAAGTTGACTAATATCGATAGAATAAAATTCTTTTTCACTTCTCTAAGAAGGGTAGGGATAGTAAGAGCTGCTATTGCCGTGTTACTCTCCTTAGACTTAAAGACTATAGTAGCCCTCTCTTCAGTAAGACATATAAACTTCTCTGTCTTAGGAATATTAACTCTTACCCTGAAAGGCATGGAAGGGGCTATTCTGATAATAGTAGCTCATAGGTTAATCTCAAGGGTTTTATTCTTTTTGGTAAACATAAACTACGAAGTATTCTTCTCCCGAAGGATATTTATAAATAAGTTAATTATAAGACGTCTTCCCAAACTTTCAATAATTTGATTCATAGCTCTTGCTCTTAATCTGGGGCTACCTCCTTTTCTTTTAATGGTGGGGGAGTTACTAATAACTGCCTCAATTATGAGATTTATGTGAGTAGGCTTAGGCTTACTCCTCTACATGTATTTTCTTATGTCGGGGATTTATAATCTTAACCTGTTCAATATAATTAGCCATGGATGAGGGCAATTAATAGAAGTCCCCTCTCAGCAGGTTAAAGTAAGAGATCTTTTCATTGTTTTAGGGTGGCTGGTTCCCCTACTCCCCCTACTCTTAAGAGTAGGGGGGGCCATTTCTAGTTTTCAAAGTAGTTAAAGATAATAACATCAAGATGTAAACTTGAAATTAGAAGTTCTCTTTGAAAATGCCTCAACTTTTTCCTTCCCCCCTCTTACTCATGGTTCTTATACTAAGAGTAATGGTGACTCTATCTATAGTCTGCTACGCCTGAGAGGGGGAGCTTTCCCTGCCCTCTCATACTCAGAAAAAGGAGGGTGTGAGAGATTTAAATTGTCAATGATAACTAGACTATTTTCTGTATTTGACCCCCTGATAAGGGGGTCAGCCATCCTAGTATGATGGCTGAGGGGGTTAATCTCTCTATTAATGGTCAGGTCTTACTGGACTTTGCCCCCTCGCAGAGGGCTGATTTTTTCCTATCTTAAGAAAACCTTGGAGAGAGGCTGCCTAGCAAGAAAGGGGGGAAAGATAATCTTAGTAGTTATAGTTTACAGAGTTCTTTCCTTCAATATATTAAACTTAATTCCCCTATCATTTCCCTTTCTTAGACATCTGTCCTTTGGGATTAGGCTAACTATCCCCATCTGATGGGGGATTGTGGTAAGAGGCCTACTGCCAGCACCCCTGAGTGTGCTGGCCCACTTCCTCCCTCCGGGTACCCCTTGAGGAATAGTTCTTCTAGTAGTTCCAGTAGAGTTGATGGGGTATTTATTACGCCCATTTACATTAGCTCTACGGTTAATAATAAATACTATGATTGGGCACATCCTAATGGCTATTGTAGCCCCCTGGGGGGGGAGGGGGTTCCTTCTACCAGTAGTTTTTCTTTATGAGTTAGCTGTTATGCTTATCCAAGCATGAATTGTGGCTCTCTTAGTATATAGCTACATAGAAGAAAATTTCTAACCCCATAATGAAAAGACTAAGAAGGGGGCCTTACTATTTTTTAGCAGGGAGGCCATGACCCCTAAGATGCTCAGTGAGCGTTCTCAACATGCTTCTTGGGGTATATCTTCTCTTGAAGGGAATCACCAAGTGATTCTTATTCGCGGGTCCAATTTTACTAATTCTAAATGCCTTGATATGGTTTCGAGATGTTCACCGAGAGAGTCTCAATGGAGACCAGGGACTCTATGAGCAAGAAACTATAAAGAGAGGAATAGTTCTTTTTATCTTGAGTGAGGGGTTTTTCTTTCTCTCTCTGTTTTGGGGATTCTTTTATATTTTTATTTCTCCAGAAGGGAGGTGACCCCCGTCAGGGGTACATGCTGTAGATCCTCTTGGTATCCCTCTTCTAGGGACAATTATCCTGATGGGGTCAAGAGTTAGGGCTACAATGGCTCTTCACTTCGTGAGACTAAGGAATATAAAGTTCGCCAAACTTTACCTAATACTTACGGTATTAAGGGGGGCTGTGTTCTTTGTGTTACAACTCGAAGAGTTTCTAAGAAGGAGGTTTACAATAGCGGATGGAGCATTTGGCTCCTTATTCTACATCCTCACTGGGTTCCATGGCCTTCATGTAGTTCTAGGAACTATCATACTCCTTTATACCCTATGACGAATAGCCCTATTCCCGGGAGAAATGGGCAAGTCTTATTCCTACAGAATAGAAGTCGTAGTGTGGTATTGACATTTTGTAGATGTAGTTTGATTATTCCTTTATGTTTCTATTTACTGGGGAAGATGATAAGTGCTAACCTCTAATCTAACAGGGGTTAGTTTATAAAAACACCAAACTTGGGTTTTGGTAATACCTAATAGGTACCTCTGGCCAGTGAAGAGACTAATTCTTCTGAGGCTTATACTTCTATTTAGTATATTAGCCATTTCTTCACCTAATTGGTGGGGTGGCTGGTTGGGAATGGAGCTTTTAGGCTTTGTCTTTGTTACTTGATTAGCAGTAAGGGGAAGAAAAATTCTCAAAATAAAAATTTTTTCCTATATAGTAGTGCAGATAGTGACCTCTAGGGGGTTTTTCATTGCTTGTCTAATAAGAGCCTGAGGGAGGGGAGAGACGTTTTATCAGTTGATCTACCTTTCTTTATTGGTAAAGATGGGATGTTTTCCCTTTCATGGATGGCTAGTCTCTATCAGAGAAGGGGTAAGATTCATAAGGCTATTCCTCCTATTTACTTTATTAAAAGTTCCTCCTCTTGGTTTGATGAGCTCTATGTGTTCCGTAGACAGCTTAACTTTAGCACTCTTATTAGGAGGCCTAAGATTGGCTCCCCTAACATACCCATCGGGGTCAATCCGTCTTTTGTTGACGTACTCTTCAATTATCCAAGTTTCATGACTGGTTCTCTCCGCCCTTTTGGGGAAAACTATTTTAATTTTCACTTTTTATGCTTACGCCATTGCCCTATCTATGCCGATAAAGGTATTGGACAAATGGGGGGTAAGAAAATTGAGGAGTCTTCTAACTCTTCCAGGCATAATAAAAGGGGGACTAGTCCCCCTTTTATGGTCTGTATCTTTCCTCTCCTTGATGGGTGTCCCCCCTCTTTTAGGATTTTACCCCAAGTTATGGGTAATTAGTTCCCTTTTTGAGGGAGGAGCCCCCCTGTTGGGGGGCTTAATCTTGGGGCTCAGAGTCCTACCTATATTCATCTACATAAAGTTGGTAATTTTAATCTTTCTCTCAATAAAAGTGAGAAGAAAGAGATTTGTCTACCAGAACCCCAACACCCAAGGGGTTGGGGGGCTCAACCTGTTTATTTTGTTAATAATAGGTGGATTTATATGACTATAATGAAAGAACTTCTCCGCCTCCCCTCCCCTAGTAACATTTCTTACAGGTGGAGGGGAGGCTCAATCCTAGGGTTGAGCCTCATTATTCAAATCATCTCAGGAATCTTCCTTACCTTCCAATATACAACAGGAGGGGGGGCCTTTGATATAGTAGAGCGGCTTATGGAGGATGTTAGAGGAGGTTGAGTAATTCGATTTGCTCATGCAAATGGAGCATCACTCTTCTTTATATCTCTCTACTTTCACATAGGTCGGGGTCTATACTATAAATCATTTTTACTCTGACAGACCTGAGTAGTCGGAATATCAATCTACGTGTTAGCTATGGCTACAGCCTTTTTAGGGTATGTTCTTCCTTGAGGGCAGATATCGTTCTGGGGGGCTACGGTGATCACTAACCTCCTCTCATCCATTCCATATATTGGGTTGGATTTAGTAGAGTGAGTGTGAGGGGGGTTTAGAGTGGGGGCTCCTACATTAACTCGGTTCTTCTCTCTTCACTACCTTCTCCCCTTTGTTATCACTGTGCTAGTGATAGCCCACCTATTCTTCCTTCACTCTACTGGAAGAACAAACCCTCTAGGCCTACCTCTAAGAGTAGACAAGGTAGAGTTCCACCCTCTCTTCAGGGTAAAAGATGTAGTGGGCTTTGTAGTAACTGTGCTTTTTCTTTCTATTTTATCTGTTTTGGTTCCTCATTTGTTTATGGATCCAGATAATTTTGAAGAAAGAAACCCTATACGTACCCCCGTACACATTCAACCTGAATGATACTTCCTCTTTGCTTATGCCATCTTGCGATCTGTTCCTAATAAACTAGGGGGCGTTTTAGCTATGGCAGCAGCAGTGGGATTCCTCTTCCTCCTCCCCCTCTTTAAGGGGGGGCATGTGGGGAAGGCCCACAAGCTAATGTGTGTAAACTTGTTTATTCTTTTTTTATTTTTGACATGATTGGGCACTAAGCCTGTAGAACCCCCCTTCGTTGAGGGAGGAAAGCTAGCTAGGGTTCTCTACTTTGTTATTCTAGCTCTTTTGTAGTTACCTCTCTATTTAGTACAATGAATAGTATACCTTACTTCCAATAAGGAGATCCTAAAGGAATAGAGAAAAGTTATAGGTTAAGAATAGACTAGTATCCTTCAAAGATAACAGTGGGAAGGGAAACCCTAACTTTGGTGATTTGAAAGTTTACTCTTTTGACTATAGTTCAATTAGTAGTCTTAATAGTTATAGTGATAATTAGAGTAGCTTTTCTCTCTCTTCTGGAGCGAAAGGTCTTGTCTTTAATTCATTATCGAAAGGGACCCAACAAAGTAGGAATGATAGGCTTGCTGCAACCCTTCGCTGATGCAATCAAGTTAATATCAAAAGATGACTTTCCCATTTACTGAAGAAATAAACTACTGTACTACTTCTCTCCTTTGTTCATACTTCTTATGGGATTACTAGGATGAATACTCTTCCCCTTTAGGGTGGTAGTATATAGGCTGTCTAAGTCTCTTCTCCTCGTCCTTCTCCTTTTAGGGATGGGAGCTTACAGATTAATCTTCAGGGGATGGTCCTCTAATTCAAAATATGCCCTCTTAGGGGCCATTCGAGCTCTCAGGCAGACCATTTCATACGAAGTATGTATGGGATTTGTGTTTATTGTTGTCATCTCCCTTTACCCAAGATTGAGGATAGAAAGGAGGGGGGATATCTCTCCCTTTCCCTATTTATTGAGGCTTTTTGGGTTAACCTATTTTATCCTTTTAGCTGAGTTAAATCGAGCTCCTTTTGATCTGAGAGAGGGAGAAAGAGAGTTGGTCTCGGGGTACTCTGTAGAGTATGGGGGGGCCATATATACGATTATCTTTCTCAGAGAGAATATAATAATCTTGTTCTCTAGCTTTTTAATGACTTATATTTTTTTCCTCCCTAATACCTCTAGAGGGGGATTCCCCCTCATCTTTATAATCTTAGTGAAGTCGATCATTGTTATACGGGGGGTAGTACCTCGTTTCCGGTATGATAAATTAATAAGGGTGTGTTGAATATCAGTTCTCCCCCTCTCTTTAATCTCAGCCAATATTTTTGTGGCTTTGAACATATTATAGTCCCTAGGGACTAGGGTGCCTGAGTAGAAGGAGTACTTTGATGAAGTACAAACGGTATAGGAAACTGTACCCCCTAGTAGGGACGATAAGGTCCTTATGTGAAGAATAGGAATCACTGACGCAAGCTCTATACTAATAGAACAGTTAAGAGCTTTTCATGATCATGCGATGTTTATTCTAGTATTTATTGGGAGGTTGATTAGATATTACACAATTTTTCTCTTAGTAAGGAAAATAGTTAATCGGTCAATTGTGCTTAATGAAGGTCTTGAAGTAGTGTGGACTTGTGTCCCTGCCATTGTCTTACTTGTTATTGGCTTACCTTCTTTGAAGATTCTTTACTTAATGGAAAGAATAATTAACCCTTGTATGACAATCAAGGCAGTAGGCCATCAGTGATACTGATCTTATGAGTACCCCCAAAAGGGGGGAGTTGAGTTTGACTCTTACATAACGCCGCCTCAAGGAGGCGATGATTCCCGTCTTTATGATGTAGATAATCGAGTCGTAACAGTAAAAGATACAGCTGTTCGAGTGTTGTGTTCATCAACAGATGTAATTCACTCATGGACAGTACCTGCTTTAGGGGTAAAAGTTGATGCTAATCCAGGCCGCCTCAACCAATGTGTAGTTGAGCCTACTCGTTATGGAGTCTTTTATGGTCAGTGCTCAGAAGTGTGTGGAGCTCTTCATGCTTTTATACCAATTGCTGTAGAAGTAACCTCTTGGGAATTGTTTACAAATTGGTTTAAACTTTGAGAATAGCTCTCAGACACCTAATGAAAAGACGATGGCTTTTAGCTACAGACCATAAAGACATTGGAGTACTATACTTACTATTTGGAGTCTTTTCAGGCTTATTAGGGCTTAGATTTAGAGTTCTTATTCGCCTAGAATTGTCCCACCTAGGCTCCTTTCTAAGAGGTCAAGCCTATAACGTAGTAGTTACTGCTCATGCTCTGACAATAATTTTCTTTATAGTAATACCAATTATACTAGGAACATTTGCTAATTGGATGATTCCAGTCATAGTGGGAGGGGTGGATATGGCCTTCCCTCGGTTGAATAATATAGGATTCTGACTTTTGCCCCCCTCCCTCCTTCTCTTAGTAATGAGAAGAGTAGTTAATGAGGGAAGGGGGACGGGTTGAACCCTTTACCCCCCTCTAAGAGGGGAAGGCCATCCAGGTTACTCAGTAGATTTAGCTATCTTTTCTCTTCACATGGCGGGAGCTTCATCAATCGTGGGCTCTATCAACTACATTGTAACAATTTTAAATATATTTTCCCTAAAGAGAGACTTAGCTTTACTTACCCTGTTCAATTGATCAATTATAATCACTTCAATCCTCTTAGTCCTTTCCCTCCCTGTACTTGCAGGAGGGATTACAATGCTTCTCATAGATCGAAACCTAAATACTAGGTTCTTCGACCCTGCTGGAGGAGGGGATCCCATTTTGTTTCAACATTTATTTTGGTTTTTTGGACATCCAGAAGTATACATTTTAATTCTACCAGGGTTCGGTATTATCTCTCATGCAATTTGTTTAGAATCTGGGAAAAATGAATCGTTTAGAACGATTGGGATAATCTACTCTATAGTATCTATCGGTATTCTCGGATTTGTGGTGTGAGCCCATCATATATTTACTGTGGGCCTTGACGTAGATACACGAGCCTATTTTACTTCAGCGACTATGGTCATTGCTATCCCCACAGGGGTAAAAGTATTCAGTTGGCTTTCTACCCTTAGGGGTAGAAAGCTAACAAGGAGACCATTAATTCTATGAAGATTAGGATTCGTCACTCTTTTTACTCTTGGGGGCCTCACAGGAGTGGTTTTGGCTAACTCTTCAATTGATGTCATTCTTCATGACACTTACTATGTGGTAGCTCATTTTCACTATGTCCTCTCCATAGGAGCAGTGTTTGCTATTTATGTCGGAGTTTTATACTGATTCCCCCTTATTTTAGGAATCCTCTTGGAAGACAAACTAGTTAAGACACACTTTGTTCTATCCTTCGTAGGAGTAAATATGATCTTTTTTCCCCAGCATTTTATAGGGCTGGCAGGGATACCCCGTCGAGGAGTTGACTATCCAGATGTATTCAACAACTGAAATAAGGTCTCGTCCCTAGGAGCTGCAGTAGCGTTGTGGGGGACTTGAGTATTCCTCCTCTCCTTTTATTGAAGGGTGGTAGAAAAAAAGAGTGTTCTTTACCTGTCGTACACTCCCTCTCAGATGGAGTCAGTAATGGAGGGTGTCCCTATTTATGGGCATTCCCTTCCGTTTCCTCCAGTAGTCTTCAAGGGGTAGGGTTATAAATTTAGTTAAAGCCAAAAAGAGGCATATTACTGTTAATAATACAATTGGGAAATCCCTAACTTTCCAGGTGGCTGATAAAAGTATCGAGCTTTTAACTCGACTATGGGAGAAATCCCCCTGTAGCGAGTAGTTTAGTAAAAATATTGATTTGTGGTATCAAGGATAACCAATAGGTTCTCGCTATCTTAGGTTGTAGTTTATAGAGAACACTTTATTTACACTAAAGAGGACCTAAAGGGGGACCTATAGACTCCCATAGTTAAATTAATGATAACGTTAGATTTCGACTCTAAAATTACTTCCAAAAGTGGGGAGTTTGGGTAGAAGTCCTATCTTGCACATAGGAGAGTGAAGGCAAAACAAAACTTCCTACCTAAAGAGAATAGCTTAAATAGAAGAGCATTAGCTTGTCATGCTAAAGGTGGAGTTTCCTTCTCTTAGCAGACAGGAGTAGAAAATTAATCAATCAATAATAAATGAAGTCTCATTTTGGATATATTGAGAAAGAATTCCTAGAAGAAAACACTGAGAAGGAAACTCTGAAGCGTGGAAAAGTATCCTATGAGGAGTACCTTTTGCATCATGGTCTATGGATTAAAGTGACAGATAGGTCTAATTCCCGAATTTAGGTGATCTACTCCTCTAAAGAGCTTAATGTTTCATAATTATCTGGTATAGAGGGGTAGGAGTGAAATGTTATAACGAACCTAAAGATATCTGGTTTCTTGGGAAGTGAATTTAATTCAGTGGTCCTAAGGTCACTTTCAATTTAGAGAGGGGGTTCCTATTGGTTCAGTAACCTAAAGAGAGATAAGTTTCTTTAGGTCTCTCAAATGGAAAAGAGGCTCTTATACTTCGGAAGAAATTTGATGTAACGTTTATGTACTACCATATGGGGAAAGAGATTTATTAAACTTCATTGAGGATGATACCAAGAAGAAACTCACTAACTTAGTTGGGTTGGTTGTAATCATAGAATAAGTACTGCCCCTTCTAATCTTTCTAAAGGAACTCGGCAAAAGTTTTCCCGCCGGTTTACCAAAAACTTGTCCTTGAGGAAATAGTTCAAGGTAAGATCTGCTCACTGAGCATCAATTAAAGAGCCGCAGTAGCTTGACTGTGCAAAGGTAGCATAATAATTAGCACCTTAATTAGGTGATGGAATGAATGATCAGACGAGGAAAAGGCTGTCTCTGGAGAGATTCAGAAAATTAACTTTTAAGTTAAAAGGCTTAAATAATGATAGAGGACGAGAAGACCCTATAGAGCTCTGTTGAAGGAAAAATTAATAAGATTTTCTATCTTTAACTTAGTTGGGGGTACTAGACAATATATCTAATTTGTCTTTAATATTACTCTAATAGGAGAGTTGCATAACCCTCATTGGGGAATAAAGAGAAGCTACCTTAGGGATAACAGCGTAATTTCTAGTCCTAGCTCTCATAATACTAGAAGATTGCGACCTCGATGTTGAATTAAGACCTCACTCAGAGGCAGAAGGCTGGGAAGTTAGTCTGTTCGACTATTAAAGTCTTACATGATTTGAGTTCAGACCGACGTAAGTCAGGTCAGTTTCTATCCCTATCTCTGAGTCTAATTTCTGTACGAAAGGATCGAATTAGAGGTGGGACCCACCACTATGAGGGGGGTTAGTTGCTAAGCAACAGATACCTTGAAAGTATCAACTGAATATTTTTCACCTCCTTGGGAGATCTATGTTTCGAAAGAACATTGTTTTTGATAAACTAGTGAAAAAAGTACTCTCTTTGGAAGACCCCCTTCAGGGGAGATGTGTGGTACTTCTATAATTAAGAAGCTTAGAATTTAGGCTTTTTATAGCTTAAGGAGAGGGGTTTCTGTCACTTTGGGTAAGATGAAGCTAACAAAATATAAATTAAGAGTTAACTGTCTCTCCAAGAGACCTTGATAACCTTGTGCCAGCATCAGCGGCTATACAAGGGAGTCAAAGCTATACAATTTACATAGGGACGTTAGAAAGACTTACCTCAAATTGCATTTACGGGTAAAATCCAATAAATTAATACTTCTCTTTCCTAAAGAACGTAAGTTCACTTGTTAGACCGGGATTAGAGACCCCGTTATGATGAATGGTACCAATTCCTGAGGAGAGAAAATCAAAGATTCTGGCTGTGTGAGAAAGTCTTTAGAGAAACTTGTCTATTAATCGACAATCCACGAGAACCTTACTTGAGCTGGTAGTAACCATCTTACATACCGCCGTTTAGGAAGAGCAGAAGCTATTACCTTAACAGAATTCTTCTCTAATAATCCAGGTAAAGGTGTAGACAATGCTCAAGGTTAGATGAGTTGCAATTAGGCTACTATTGGATAAAGAATGAAATTTCTTTAATAATTTGGATTTGAAAGTAGTTACCCATTATCATTGAGTAACGAATATCCCATCTCACGAGTACATATCGCCCGTCACTCCCTCCTAAAAGAGGGAGAAGTCGTAACATAGTGGGCCTACTGGAAGGTGGATCTAAGAATGTCGAGGTGTCAGATTAATGAGATGAATTTAAGCTTCATTCATGGGGAAACTCCCTCGAATCTGCCTTGGCAGATTAATGCTTCAGCCTTAGGAGCTGACTATGAGCTAAGCTCAGGTAGGAAGGGGTAGGGAGTAATCCACCCTAGCTTCTAACTAGGGAGAAGGTAGGTTCTCTACCACCCCTTTCATGTTTATGTTTTGTTTTTATTTCCTAATAGCCTTGGTTGTTGTAAGACTGCTAGTGGTAGTAAGAACTGCTTTTACCGCTAGCTCTCCCTCGAGAGAGAGGGGGGGCATACCCTTTGAGTGTGGTTTTGAGCCCTCCTTTACCCTTCGGGTCCCTCTATCTATCCAATTTTTTAGGGTGATAATAGTTTTCTTAGTTTTTGACTTAGAGATCATAATGTTTATCCCCCCCCTTTTAGCTCCATCGGGGAGCTCTAGGTTCCTCCTGGCAATAATGAGAGTAATGTTTTGCATTCTGATATTAGGGCTGGTAGTAGAGTGGGGGGATGGGTCTCTTAGATGAATATTTTAGAAGGGGGTTAGCTTAAAATAAAGCAAGGTACTGAAGCTGCTTGAGACGGGCTAGAACCCACCCCCTAACGAAAGGTAGGCTATTATAAGCCTGTGAGCCCATGACTCACCGAAGGATTCTTCTCCCCTTTCTTCTTAGTGAAGAAAACATAGAAATGTTCTTTTGCATGGCTAGCCTTGACCTAGTCAGAGATAGGCATCCTATCCTATGTTAGAGCTAGTAGTTTAATGAAAGAAAAGAACTCTAATTTTGTAATTTAGAAGTGGTGGATCCCTAGCTCAGCTATGAAGGTAGTCTTATTAGGTTCCGTGGTCCTCTCTCTTAGAGCTTTGACATGCTACATGAGATGGGAGATGAGTGACCTAGTAGAGTACAAGGTTACGTTCGATAGGATATCTCTTATTTTTGTAATCTCGGTCTCTATCATTGCCTTGGGGGTATTCTCTTTTTCTAAAAGCTACATGGAAGGAGAAATTCCTATTCATCGGTTTGAAAAAACTCTTCTTCTCTTTGTCTTCTCCATGTATATCATGATTAGAAGAAAAAGCCTCCTGCTTAGACTAGTCGGGTGGGATGGATTGGGCCTTTCTTCCATTCTCTTAGTAATGTACTACTACTCAAAGAGCTCCCTTTCCGCAGGGACTTTGACAATAGTAGTCAACCGTTTGGGTGATTCAGCTCTCATTTTAGCTTCTGGCTCTGCCCTATGTTTCTTGGGTTCATCAACCTTGCTGAGAGACAAAATGTCAGAGATTTTCTCTTTTCTTTTATTTCTAGCTGCTGCTACAAAGAGAGCCCAGGCTCCCTTTAGGTCATGACTACCTGCTGCCATAGCAGCCCCAACTCCGGTATCAGCTTTAGTCCACTCTTCTACACTAGTGACAGCGGGGGTCTACCTCCTCATACGCTACTCCGACTCTTTAGAGAGGGGTAGTTCTCCTCTTCTTTGGGTGGTAGTTTCCTCTGTTGTTACCCTCTATATGGCTAGACTTACTGCTATACAACTCTATGACATGAAGAAGATCATTGCTCACTCAACCTTGAGGCAAATCAGATTGATTTTCTTTACATTTTCTGTGGGGATGAAGGGGTTAGCCTTCTTTCACTTAATTACTCATGCTTTTGTAAAGGCTACCCTTTTCTTGGTAGGAGGCTATATCATTAGGAATAATGGTGGACGCCAAGATCTTCGAAGAATTAATTTTAGAGTAAAGGAAGAGCCTCTTTTATCATTTTCCCTATTTTTAGCTCTCTCTAGGTTGAGGGGGATGTGGTTCCTCTCAGTCTTTTATTCTAAAGACTTAATTGTTGATTCCATGGAAGACTCTTCCTATAGAGTAGTAGCTCTCTATTTACTTCTTCTCTCTCTCTCACTAACTAGGTGATACTCTGCACGTCTTATAAAGCTAATCCTGGTTGCCGGGGGGAAAGTCTGAGTGGGAAATAAAGATGAACCCCTCAGAAGACCTTTAGGAGGTCTTGCCTTTATAGTCTGTTTAAGGGGGGCTAGCCTCCTCTGATGAGTTCCTAGATACTCCTCATTTTTAATGAGGACCATAGGAGGAAAGCTCAGAGTTCTCCTCCTCCTGTTAACTGGGGTACTAGGAGGGTGAAGAATCCCCCCCTTCTCACTAATTGTTGGGGCCGACCTCCTAAAGGTGTGAACAAGCATTTCTACCCAGTGCTATAGGTGAGTACTCAAACTTAGGGAGGGGGTAGGTTCTCAAGGATTCATGCTTAACATAATCATTCATCTTACTACTTTTCTCTGAGTAAAAATAAAACCTCACCTAGGGCTTAATTATCTGTCTGTGGGGGGAATTCTAATTTCTACCCTTCTTTTTATCTGATAATCAATGGAAAGACTGTGATTCATTATACTCTCACTAAGAAGACTACTAATATTAACATTTCTCTATAATTGGAGAAGGCCTATCTACGAGATAATTCACATTGTTCTTCTTTGCCTCTTTCTTCCCACTGTGGAAGTTCTAATTAAAACACACGGAAAAGAGACTGAGTACACCATTCTATTAATTTTAGTAATTACTGGACTGATGGTAGTCAGAGGCATGTGTGTCAGAATACTTTGGCAAAGTCCTTCAGTAAAACCCCGCCTTACCGCATACCCCTCTCTCTTTTTTTTTTGAGGAGTGTTATACCCCTCCTGGGGGAGAGGGGTAGTATGCTCTCCTCTCTCCCCCCTCCAAGATCTGAGGGGGCTCCCCTCCCTAAGGGGAGGGGAGCCCCTTTGAGTATGGGGTGTAGGGATATATGTGATGCTCCTTTTATTCGTTGTCTTAATCTCTTGAGTTATTCGAGAGAAGGGGGGGAGGTTACGTCGAGGATCGAGYCTCTAGATAAAGTTTTGTAGTTTACAGAAAACTTTAAGTTGCAAACTTAAGAATACCCAGAAGGTCAAAACTTATGATTGTCTCCCTCATAGCAAGAGTAAGAGCTTTTCTTAAATTGAGATTATCAAAAGGGATAATCACGATGTTCCTTAGGATGGAACTCTTGATGATTTCATGTGTGGTGATGTTAATTCTATCTGTAGAAACAAGTTTAATCTCTACTCTTTCTTTCTTAGTGATTATAGTTCTAGAGAGGATTTATGCTATTAGAATTGTAATTTCTATTACTCGCTCCCTAGGGAGGGAAGCGGTAGATAGATTCTCCCATGCTTTCTAGG